ACGGGGTCTCGAAAAACAAGTAATTTCTTCTGGACTCTTAGCCTTTTTTTAGGTTCATTAGGATTCTTGTTGGTTGGAACTTCCAGTTATCTTGGTAGAACTTGGATATCTTTATTTCCGTCTCAGCAAATCGTTTTTTTTCCACAGGGGATTGTGATGGCTTTCTATGGGATTGCGGGTCTTTTTATTAGTTGCTATTTGTGGTGCACAATTTCTTGGAATGTAGGGAGTGGTTATGATCGATTCGATCGAAAAGAAGGAATCGTGTGTATCTTTCGTTGGGGATTTCCCGGAAAAAATCGTCGTATCTTCCTCCGATTCCTTATAAAGGATATTCAGTCCATCCGAATAGAAGTTAAAGAGGGTCTTTCTGCTCGTCGTGTCCTTTCTATGGATATCAGAGGACAGGGAGCGCTTCCATTGACCCGTACTGATGAGAATTTGACTCCGTGGGAAATTGAACAAAAAGCTGCTGAATTAGCCTATTTCTTGCGTGTACCCATTGAAGTATTTTGAGAAATGGGAGAAAATTGATTAGCAGGAGGGGAAAACTCAAGAATTTTCTTTTTCGATAAATATTTCTATAATATAAGTTAACTGAGCTTTCTTCCGAACCTTCAGTTGAGCTAAAGGAGGTTTCTATGAGCCAAGGATAAAATAAAACTCTTTTGATTTTGGGGTCTTTTCTATGGATATAAATCTACACAACTCAAAAAAAAATAATAACAAGAAGTAACAAATTGAAATAATGGATTCATCTCACAATCAACCATTTGGAAATCAAAAACTTTCGCCCCCTTGTTTCTATCTTTTCGATTTTAAGTCCAATATATCTCAAGAAAAATAGAGAAATACAGACTTGTTAGAATTGACACTTTAGATTCAGATAGATCATATCCTCTCAAATGGTTTTTTCAATCGACACGCCTTAATTTCTCTCTTTTTGTGCTCCTTAATGCCCAAACAATTGAATCCCTTATAGGGATTACGGATAACTAGACAATTTATGTCTTGGGTTGCAGCTCATTTTTGATCATGACAATAATATTCTTCAGAAACTTTCCTCCATTTTCTTCGATTCCTGACTTCGCATAGTCAGCGAAATTTTGTCGAAATATTCGATATTTTGATAGAATAATAGAAGGGGAGTTCTTTCGTCTCAAAATCGGAATAATATGCATTCCTTAAAGTAGTTCTTTCGGGCATTCAACGAAAGCAGATACTTTTGCTGAATTGAGTTGAGATATTGGAAAACAATATTTTTGATTATTTATTCATTAGAAAAAAGCGGATGCTTAGTCAATTTCTAGCCTCTTTCTAGATTCAAGAACTAAGTCCGAAATCAAAACGAAAAAGAGTGAATAAATTCCGAGGTTCGATACCTTAGAATAGAACTCGTGCCTAAGAGAACTATTAGATGATATAGAGTTGACGAATGAAATGTTTTCATTAACAAGTCAGAGGTGAAAAAATGACAAAAAAGAAAGCATTCCCCCCTCGTTTATATTTTGCATGTATAGTCTTTTTACCTCAGTGTATCTCTCTCTTATTTACGAAAAGTCTGGAATCTTGGGTTACTAATTGGTGGAATACTGGCCAATCCGAAAATTTTTTGAATGATATTCAAGAAAAGAGTATGATAGAAAAATTCATCGAATTAGAAGAACTTCTCCTGTTCGACGAAATCATCAAGGAATACTCAGAGACACAGAGACAAAACCTTCGTATAGGAATCCACACCGCAATAATCCAATTAAGCAAGATCCAGAACGAGGAGCGTATCCATACGATTTTGCACTTATCGACAAATATAATCTCTTTCGTTATTCTAATTGCTTATTCTATTTTGGGTAAGAAAGAACTTGTTATTATTAACTCTTGGGCTCAGGAATTCTTATATAACTTAAATGACACAACAAAAGCTCTTTCTATTCTTTTTTTAGTCGATTTATGTCTCGGATTTCATTCAACCCGTGGTTGGGAACTAATAATTAGCTCTGTCTACAAAGATTTTGGGTTTGTTCCGAATGATCAAATTCTATCTTGTCTTCTTTGGATTCTTCCAGTCATTCTAGATAGCATTTTTAAATATTGGGTTTTCTACTATTTAAACCGTGTCTCGCCGTCCCTTGTAGTGATTTATCATGCAATAAGTGACAAATGATCTATGGACATGAAATGAATCTAATTAGAATCTTTCTGACTTTTTAGTTGTAGATAAGCAAAGCAGTGAAAATTTTACTTACTTTTTAGATTTCTCCCCATCCGGGCCTATAATATTATTCCAGTAAATAGCAGAATCGTGGATAGGAAACTATATTAGTGACCTACTCAATTTATTGTAGAAATTTTCGCTATCAATGGACCATGCAAACTAGAAAGACTTTTTCTTGGATAAAGGAACGGATTACTCGATCCATTTCCGTATCGCTCATGATCTATATCCTAAGCCAGACATCTATTTCAAGTGCATATCCCATTTTTGCACAGCAGGGTTTTG